TCTACATGCGATGAATAGACTCCTGCAACCATGCCATATTTACTTCCTTGAACATAATTTCTTTCCAAAAGAAAGGAAATAAATAGTTAATTCCACAAAACAAAAAAGTATTTTTTTACGAGGTACAAATAAGAAATAAGAAATAGTAATTTCTATTTATTTGTTACGAAACCGACCATAGATCAATTGCCCCTTTTATTTTGGAGTATTGACTATACCCCTAATTCTGAGCTTCATGTTACTCCTCCCAAGCGACATGTCAGGTCCAGGGCATCCCAATTAGATTCGCTGGAATGACAGTTTCTCATTCGGAATCTGTAAAATCAGCATTTTGATCAAATCACACATCGCAGTAGACTAGGCCTTCTAATTCTTTAAGGGATTTATCTAAAAGATTCGCAATATAACTAGGAAGACGTTTTAAATACCATACATGGGTTACTGGGCATGCGAGTTTGATGTAGCCCATTTGATACCTCCGTATACGAGAATCAATAAATTCGACGCCGCATTTCTCACAAAATTTCGGGTCGTCTTTTTCCTCTCCGATTACGCGATAATTTCCACAAGCACAAATTCCACTTTTAATAGGTCCAAAAATTCTTTCACAAAATAATCCATCCTTTTCCGGTTTATTGGTTTTGTAATGAAAAGTATAGGGTTTTGTCACCTCTCCAACTATCTCTCCATTAGGCAGTATTTTAGTGGCCCAAGCACTTATTTGTTGAGGAGAAACTGATCCAATTTGGAGCTGTTGATGTTTATACCTATCGATCATAGAAGAGAAATGCTGATTCATTCCGATTAAGCTTCCTTCCTATGAATCTGGAAGTTTTTCTCAGATACAAGGAAATGATTCAGTTCCAGAGCTAAAGATCGTAGTTCTCGAACGAGTAATCGAAAAGATTCTGGAGTACCCTCGGGGTTAGGTATTGTTTCTCCAACAATCGTAGTACCAAGTACTTCCTGGCGAGCTCTAATATGATCAGATTTATAAGTAAGCATTTCTTGTAAAATGTGAGCAACACCAAACCCTTCGAGAGCCCAAACCTCCATTTCTCCTACCCGCTGTCCCCCCCGCTTTGCTCTTCCTCTAAGGGGTTGTTGTGTAACAAGTGCATAATGTCCACTTGAACGGCCGTGGATTTTATCATCAACTTGATGAATTAATTTTAAGATATAAGGCTTTCCTATTAAAACGGGTTGTTCAAAAGGATTCCCCGCCCTTCCATCAAATATTCTGCTTTTTCCCGGATATTCGGCTTCAAATACCCACGGATTCGCTGTTTGCTTACTAGCTTGATATAATTCAGAAAACACCAGTTTTCTCGAAGCTTCTTGTTCATATCGCTCATCAAAGGGCGCTATTCGATAATGCCTGTCTAGCAGGCTTCCGGCTAACCCAAGTGAACATTCAAATATCTGTCCTACATTCATCCTTGATGGTACTCCTAAAGGATTAAAGACCATATCAACAGGTCTTCCATCTTCCAAATAAGGCATATCTTGTCTAGGCAAAATTTTGGAAATAATACCCTTATTTCCGTGTCTTCCAGCTACTTTATCGCCGACTTTAATATCACGTTTCTGTGAAATATATACACGAATCGTTTCTGGATTATAACTAGAACCACCCTTCTTATGGATCCATCGGACATCAATAACCCGACCCCTACCGCCTATAGGTAGTTTTAAACACGTTTCTTTTGAAGTAGATACCTGAATGCCAAGGATAGCTCGTAACAATCTATCTTCTGGAGCATACGACGACTCTTTTACCACCTGGGGCGTTAATTTACCTACTAAAATATCGCCCGTCTCTACCCAAGATCCCAACATCACAATTCCGTTTTTGTCTAAATTGCGGAGTAAATGGGCTTCTAAATGGGGTATTTCGTTAGTGACCCTTTCGGGACCTTGGTTTGTGACATGGATCTGAATTTCATATTTCCGTATGTGAAAGGAAGTATAAATATCTTCATATACCAAACGTTCACTAATGAGTACTGCATCTTCATAATTGTAACCTTCCCACGGCATATAAGCTACTAATACGCTTTTACCCAAAGAAAGTTCTCCACCAACCGTAGCAGCACCATCAGCTACAATTTGCCCCTTTTTAATGCATTTACCCCGACGAGCCTGCGGTTTTTGGTGCATACAAGTATTTTTGTTTGAGCGTTGATACCGACCTAATGAAATGCTTAGAGTACCCCCATTACCCGATAAAACGATTTTGTCCGTATCGGTATAAACGACCCTTCCCTCGCGTTCGGCTATATAAAGAGCCCCGGAATCTAGAGCTGCTTGTCGTTCCAACCCGGTTCCAACAATGCATTTCTCGGACCTAGAAAGTGGAACTGCTTGACGTTGCATATTCGAACTCATTAAAGCTCGATTCGCATCATTATGTTCGATAAAAGGAATGAGGGAAGCTCCAATAGAAAAATATTGGAAGGGAAAAAGACTTCTAAGATGAACCCTTTCCCACGCAATAGTC